ACCTTTCAGAAGTGGAGATAGAATAAATCGTCCATAAGAAAGACGTTTACTGTCTGCTCTTGATTCAACACACTTCCACTGCAGTATCCGAGTATCTATTCTTACTTGCTCTCGAACCATAATAATATTATTTGATCAGATCATTGAATCATTTATTTCTCTTGTTTTTCTTGCTGTTGAAATCTCTTCCATTTTGATTTTTACACACGTCTTTTTTTCGGAGGTCTACAGCCATTATGGGGCAAAGGAGTTACATCCCGTACAAAAGTTAATCGTATACCACTTTTGCTAATAGCTCGTAATGCTGCATCTCTCCCGAGACCGGGACCTTTTATCAAGACTTCTGCGCGTTGCATCACGACGGTACGAATAGCGGTTACTGCTGTGGTTTCAGCAGCAAATGGGGACGCTTTTCGTCTACCCCGGAACCCACAATTACCGGCAGAGGACGAAGAAACCACTTGACCTCGTACATCTGTAACAGTCACAATGGTATTATTAAAACCGGCTTGAACATGAATAACCCCTTTTGGTATTCTACGCGTACTTTTGCGTAGACGTCGGGGCCTACGTGAAACCAATTTCAGTCTCGCTTTTGCCATATTTTATCATCTCATAAATATGAGTCAGAGATCGATGGATCTATCCATTTTTGAATATTGGGCCTTTCCCAAGGTTGATTATCCTTGTCTTTGTTTATGCCTTGGGTTGGAACAAATTATTCGAATTCGGCCCTGACGGCGTATTAATCGACATTTTTCACACATTTTACGAACAGAGGCTCTTATTTTCATATTTGCCGACTTTTTACTTTAATTCTGAATCTACGTCTTGGAAGAAAATAAGTTTCGTGAAATTTTGCATCTCCAATCATATTGAATGAATGTTGACAACATTCAAGTTGAAAAAATATCTTAATTTTTGATTCTTCTTTTTCGCAAAGTCAAAAATTCGACTAATTGAAGACTCATATAATAAACCTAAGTGGTAGCTTTCCCGAAATATAACCGAGAATTAGATCATTAGTATCTAAATGAACCCCAAAAGTATCATTGAGAACGGATTCGTTAATTAAACTTTCGGGAATCAATTTCTGTTTTTCAGTTAAACGAAAACCTCTTTTATTCCGAATCCACTTCTTTATTATGGACGATCTAAAATCATAGATATTGGTTTCAAAGATGAGGTCGTCGATGAGAGACGATATTACACAACCTGTCCCTTTTCTTTGTTACAAATAAAAAGTTTCAAATTTCATTTGGATATTAGAAGGATTACCATATATAACACAAACATTCTCCACCTATTCTTTGTAATCGAGCCTCTCGGTCTGTCATTAGACCTCGAGAAGTAGAAAGAATTACAATTCCCATGCCACCTAAAATTCTGGGAATTCGTTGATAGTTAGAATAGATTCGTAGACCGGGTCGACTGATGCGTTTTAAATTTAAAACTTTTCGATTTTTATAAGGATCGTTCCGATTCTTTCTATAGCGTAGGGTTAAAACCAAAAAAGATTTGTTGTTTTCGTGATGTTTTCTCACGTTTTCGATAAAACCCTCGCGTAAAAGTATTTTAACAAGACTTTCGCTGAGATTCGTAAATGCTATTCGAACCACTCTTTTTGTATTCATCTCAGCATTTCGTATCGAGGTTAGTATGTCAGCAATAGTATCCTTAGCCATAATGAATTAAAGTATTGGTCCCTCCCAATTTTGATATAATCAACATGTTTTTCTTGTTTTTTTTTTTTGTTATGACTATGCATTTTTCAAGGTATATGCGTCAGACACAATCTACTAATTGAATCTTAATTGATTTCTTTCAAATTGAATCTTAATTGATTTCTTTCAAATAACTACTCTAAACATAACGATATTCTTTCTGGAATAATATTATTATGGAACTAGATTAGGGTCTCAGTTTATAATACTTCGGGAGCTAATGAAACTATTTTAGTAAAATTGAACTGTCTCAATTCCTCTGCAATCGCACCAAAAACTCGAGTGCCTTTTGGATTGCCTTCTTGATCAATGACAACTGCAGCATTGTCATCATATCGTATTATCATACCGTCGTCGCGTTTGAGTTCTTTACAAGTCCGTACAATTACAGCTCTGACCACTTCTGATCTTTCTAGCGACATTTGCGGAACTGCTTCTTTGATCACAGCAACAATAACGTCACCAATATTAGCATATCGACGATTGCTAGCTCCTAGGATTCGAATACACATCAATTTGCGAGCCCCGCTGTTATCCGCTACATTCAAATAGGTCTGAGGTTGAATCATATCATTTTTTTGATTATTTTTTTTGATTATTTTTTTAGGCAAAGTAAAGGGCGAAGAAAAAAAGAAATATTGTTTGTCCAAAAAACAAAACCTGTTCCTGTGAGTCGTTTGTATCCCCAAAAGCGATTCTTTTGCTTTTTTCTTTTGCAAATTTTATTCCGAAAGAATGAATTGAGTTCGTATAGGCATTTTGGACGCTGCTATTGAAATAGCCCTTCTAGCTATATTTTCTGTTACGCCACCGATTTCATAAAGTATTCGACCTGGTTTAACAACAGCTACCCAATATTCAGGCGATCCTTTACCCGACCCCATACGTGTTTCTGCGGCTCTGACTGTAACCGGTTTGTCTGGAAATATACGGACCCATATCTTTCCACCGCGGCGTGCATTTCGTGTCATTGCCCGGCGACCTGCTTCTATTTGTCTAGATGTGATCCAAGTGGGTTCAAGTGCCTGAAGAGCATATTTACCGAAACAAATATAATTACCTCGATAAGAAATTCCCTTCATTCTTCCTCTATGTTGTTTACGAAATCTGGTTCTTTTGGGGTTATAGTTGATGGTTGGGTTTGAATTCCATCTCTACTCCAGAATCGGACGTGAGAGTTTCTTCTCATCCGGCTCCTCGCGAAAAAAAAGATTCAAAAATAGGTAATTTTTAGGAAATTGAGATAGAATAGACTTTGAATTAAAATAGACTTGTAGTTCATACGATATACATCGATTTTATAAGTATACGTAATATATCGAAGTATGGAGTTCCGTGAATCGATCTCAAATCTGGTACTAATTTGTATCTTCTTTCTATCGTATAGTGCAACACCTAAAAGAACAATATATAATTTTATTGTGATAATCGTAAAATGAATCGTTCTTTTGTTTTCTCCTTGAATTTGTCGTTAATTGACGCAAATTTAGTAATCCAAGAAAATCAAGTTTTCGCGGGCGAATGTTGACTCTTTCAATTCAATTTCGATTGGAGCCAGAATTTCTAACTTTTTCCAATAGATGAATTGGTCGCGGGTCCGTTCCGCCATCCAGATCAATGAATCATTATTATTCGTGTTCAATCGAATTTTTGAGATCCACGGGTTCCGTCGTTTTCATCGCTTCTTACTTAATGTTTAGGTCCAAATTCTGCAATGGAGCTCAATGAAAGTTGTGCGTGAGTCAATCTTCTCAGTCTTTATTGACTTAAAGCTCTTGATTTTTTTCTCGGGACGGATTTTTTTAGTATGGATGAATCCGTATTAATGCTTTCGTACATTGCCCTTTTTATTTTTATGAGATGGCTCATAGACCTTACATATTCCCTATTGGAATTAGATAGCATCAATCGTCGTTTTCTTTCTTTCTCTCATCCTTCCATTTATCCACACCCTTCTTTTCTCGAGGTCAATTCACAACTTAAATTTGTTTTTAGTTAGGCAAAAAGGTTTCAGTTGCTACAAGGATATGACTGATCTGTCATATCTTGACTGGTTCTTTGGATCCAGATAATGCGAAGTGATGAATTGGGTATTTTTCTCGAGTTATTATTTTCGACTCTCAGTGTCTTTTTTTTTTTACTAACCCGAAAAAACCAACGAGTCACACACTAAGCATAGCAATTATTTCACGCATTCCATTTTATTTTTATTAAACCCGCTATAATTACGAATTCCATAAATTTTGGGGTTTTGGATTGAACCTAAAAAGAAGAAATGTCTTTCTCGGTTTTTAGTACATTACCAACTTCAAGGGAAGCCAGTCAACGTTTCTTATTCTCCATCAATAAATATCCAAATTTTAATGCCTAATATCCCAGAAATAGTTCGAACGGGATAGGAACAATAATCGATTTTCGCTTGAATGGTTTGTAGGGGAACTCTACCTTCGCGGATCCATTCAACCCGTGCAATTTCTTTTCCGTCAATCCGTCCGGCAATTTGTACTCGAATTCCTTTTGTATTTGCTTTTTCAGTTAATTCAATTGCTTTTTTCATTGCTTTTCGAAAGGAAACTCTATTCTTTAATTGGTCGGCTATAAATTCTGCAAGAATAGTAGAATTTCTATAAGGCTTTGCAATTCTTATGATAGCAAGGTTAAATTTTCGGTTCACATAATAAAATTCTTTTTGTAAATTTCTCTGTAATTCTTCGATTTCTCGCGGTTGCTTTTCGTTAAATAATTTTGGGGATGCTGTATAGATTTTAATTTTGATTACATCGATTTGTTTTTGAATCTCTATACGTGTAATTCCTTCGACGACGGAGTCGATTTTCATTTGTTTTTTTATATAATTCTTGATATAATCTCTTATTTTTGCATCTTCTTGTAAATTTTCCGAATACTTTTTTGGTTGTGCAAACCAAAGGGAATAATGACTTTGGGTTGTACCAAGTCTGAAACCAAGTGGATTTATTTTTTGTCCCATGTTCCCCCATTATTATATATATCGTGCTCTTCTCTAGTTCTATCCTGATTTTTCCCTTTCGTTTTTTTTAACTCTTGCATAACGTCTCTTTTAAAAAATTTCTCTGTCTTGAACCAGAATGTCTCTCCATATTCACTTATGGAGATATCTTTCATTACAATCTTTATATGGCAGGTCGGTTTTTTTATTCGATAACTACGGCCTCGCGCTCGAAGTTTTAGTCGCTTCATAGTAGTACCCTCGTTGACTTCAGCTTTACTAATGACTAAATCTGCTTCGTTAGAACCAAGAAGAGAACTAGCATTTGCTGCTGCAGAATAAACGACTTTAAAAATAGGATAACATGCTCGATAAGGCATGAGTTCTAATATCATAAGTGTTTCTTCGTAAGAACGTCCACGAATTTGGTCAATGACCCTTCTCGCTTTGTGAACAGACATAGAGATATGTTGACCTAAAGCGTATACTTCTGTTTTGTTCTCCTTTATGACCATAAAATTCTCCTCCTACTAATCAATTATAAACATCTCTAGATTTTCACTTTTCTTAACGCCGAGATTTATTATCGTTTTTTGTATGTTCTCGAAAATTTAAAGTAGGTGCAAATTCTCCTAATTTGTGGCCGATCATATCATTATTTATATAAATAGGTAAATGTTCCTTTCCATTATGGATAGCAATTGTATGTCCAATCATTATGGGTACAATCGTAGATGCCCGGGACCACGTTTTTATGATTTCTTTTTCGGTTTTTGTGTTAATCTTATTAATTTTTTTTAATAAATGATTTGCTACAAAAGCGTTTTTTTTTTTTCGTGAAGGGGGCATAGGTTACTCCTCTTTTTTTGTAAAGACGAAGAAAGAAATTAGATTTTCTCTCCTATTTACTACGGCGACGAATAATCGAATTTGCACTATATTTCTTTCTTTTTCTAGTTCTTCTGCCAAGGGCAGGATAACCCCAAGGGGTTGTGGGTTTTTTTCTACCAATTGGGGCCTTTCCTTCCCCACCCCCATGGGGATGGTCTACAGCGTTCATAACTACCCCTCTTACTACAGGGCGCTTACCTAGCCAACGCTTAGATCCGGCTCGACCCAAACTTTTCTGTTTTACCCCAAGATTCCCCACTTGTCCGACTGTTGCTGAGCAGTTTTTGGATATCAAACGGACCTCCCCAGAAGGTAATTTTACTGTGGCCGATTTCCCCTCGTTTGCAATCAGTTTCGCTACAGCACCCCCTGCTCTAGCTAGTTGTCCACCCTTTCCAAGTGTGATTTCTATGTTATGTATGGCCGTGCCTAAGGGCATATTGGTTGAAGTAGATTCTTCTTTTTGATCAATCAAAACCCCTTCCCAAACTGTACAAGCTTCTTCCAAAGCATACAGCTTTCTGGATGTAGATGATGATAGCTATACAGATGGATCTTATATATATCGTGTGATAAAGTACCACATGGGTGGATATATAGGAATCAAAATCTGCCGAATCACGCATGTTAGGATCTTCTACATCCTAGGTCTTTCCGTTCCATCATCTGGCTTATGTTCTTCATGTAGCATTCAGACCGAATGACTCTATGAAATTACGTCGATACTTCCACATATTATGGGTAACGTAGGAGACATCTCTATTTTTCCCCGGGGAATCTTTAGAATTCCCACTGCTTAGCTTTCAATTCGTCTCTGACCCTCAAATGAAATGTGAATAACCCGTCCTCTTCTCTTTGAAAGAAGGAGCGCTTCCGGTTCTGTCGGTGCTTGAAACAATTTTGTCTTCTCCATATTACTATATCTCTAGAGTCAATAATTTTATATGAGGAACTACTGAACTCAATCACTTGCTGCCGTTCCTCTTCAGTTTTCTGTTGAGGTCTATCCTGTAGAGGTACTTAAATTGGATCAGTGATCGATTTCTAGGTTTCGCCGTAAACCTAATTGGTTACTTCCAATTACGTAAATCAATAGTTCAAACCGCACTCAAAGGTAGGGCATTTCCCATTTTTATAGGAACTTCTGTACCAGAAACAATGGTATCTCCAATTATAGCCCCTCTGGGATGTAAAATATATCTCTTCTCACCATCCCCATAGTGTATGAGACAAATGTATGCATTTCGATTCGGGTCGTATTCTATGGTTACAATTCTACCATATATGTCTTTTTCATTCCGTCGAAAATCGATTTTACGGTATAGACGCTTATGACCTCCCCCTCTATGCCCCGCGGTAATGATTCCTCTGGCATTACGACCTTTACCACAAAGATGCTGTCCATAGATCAAATTCGTTCGTGGATTGGATTTTACTTGACTGTCTACGGTTCCATTGCGTGTGCTCGGGGTAGAAGTTTTGTATAAATGGATCGCCATGCTATTAAGTATTTTGATTGAAGTTCTTTTCTTTCTAAGAGGTGGAATAGAATAACCCGGTTGAAGCGTAATGATCATACGTCTGGAATGCAGTGTCTGTCCCATAATAGGTCCCAGTCTTCTAGCCTTTCCCGGAAGTCGATGACGATTCATAGCTATTACCTTGACACCAAAGAAGAGTTCAACCCAATGCTTTCTTTCTGTCCTAGTTGATCCTGATTCGACATTCAAAGTCTATTGATTTTTCCCCAATAACCGACGACTTTTGTCTGTAAATATTGCATATTTGATGTCAGCGAGAAATCTATTTTCTCCCCTATGACTTCTAGTCTCAAGAAGAATGCTAGTTCTTACTGTGCATAGAGTAAGATATGAATAGAAGAGAAATTCATCTCTTAATAGAACATAGAGTAAGATA